TGTATGAACTACGTATGAACGAAGAAATAAAGAGAATTTTCTACTTAAATTGGAAGTTGCAACAGATCAAAATGGAAAGGAATTGATAAAACAATCCTAGAAACAGAATTCTGTCACTTAGGCTTATTAAGGTCATAGGGTTTTGTATAGAATAGCAAAACAAAAATAAAATGATTAAAATTATACCATTATTATGATATTACATATTCGAATTTGAGAAAAATAAAAAGATTCGGTATTTGGGAGACAAAGACAAAAAATCAGATAGAATCCATTTTTTTAGCACTTAACCGCCTTTATGTTAGGGATTTCGTTGTTCAAAAAACGATTCACAGAGAAGAGAGATATTTGTACTTTACTGATTTTTGAGTAGAATACGATTTGAAGTGTATTGTATAAGAAGGGTTGCATTTATTAAACACATATGCGGATAGCTATAATATCCGACTTCTCTTTTATTGCCGGTTCTATTCGGGACAGCCCTGGCCGTGCTGTATCAAAAGAGAATTTCCATTCAATGCAAAATTGAAGTGAAGTAGGATAATTTGATGATAATTCCCTATCAACAACATATCTAAATAATAGATATCTGTGTAACAATTTATGTTCTGGGGTTTACATATACTCATATGTTTTGTTATAATTGAAATTGAGAAAGATTTTTTGATTGAAAAAATCAATACTGATTAGTTCTGTCTCAATTTGTATTTTCTTATGTCATTAGGAAAACACAATTTGAAATTCAAATCCCAGAATCGTTCATGAATTCGAAGTAAGGAGTCAATAGTTAATGGTTCAAATTTCTCGGCTGAAAATACACATTTGATTTCTCAATAGAAAAGCGAGAGAATGTCTTTAGCATTGTGTATTTTCAGATACTATACAATCAATCGAAGGGATGGATCAAATCCAATCAAAAAGGGGTCTATCTTGTAGGAAAGAAAAGGATTAAGGAAAACAGAAGTCAAAATGCAAGTACAATAAAAATTCAGTAATCCGGGAAAATTTGCATCTATTTTGTATCATTTTGGCGGCATGGCCGAGTGGTAAGGCGGGGGACTGCAAATCCTTTTTCCCCAGTTCAAATCCGGGTGTCGCCTGATCACCAAAAAACTCGAAATCTCTTCTTCTTTTCTGTTCTGCTGATATAACCCGCAGAATGCTTCCCCGGAAGAAACATAGGAAACAGACTGTTCATACTTTGTTTGATTCTAAGCATGTGTTCTGAAGGTTTTCTAAAAGAAAAGATTGTGAATCCTCGTTCGCATCTAGGATTCAAGGAAATATTCGAATCTACTGGTAGAGGGGCTATCAAGACTTCACGATTCCCTTCTATTACTAAGGGAGTGTCTAATGACTGGATCTTGAATCAGATTGTAGAGCCTGATAGGAAATTCAATTAATAGTTTTGGAAAGGGGCGGAAGTTGCTTTATATAAGACGGACTCGCGAGAATCTCTGAGTGCTCAGGTATCCAATCAATATTAGATTGGATGAATAATTGACTTTTCTAGAAAAGGGGGCAAAAAGAAAGAATTTATTTTCGGCAACCCCTAATCAAGCCCCCTGTTTCACAGCGATAATCGGGAAAGAGGGTACGGATTAGATCAAATGGGGAAATAGAGGTCTGTAATAGATAGTGATTTCTCGATTTCTGCCCTTCTGTTTTTACTTAGAAGGTCAACAAAACAAAAAAAGAATAGGCCTTATTATTCTTATTCCTACATGTTCCCATTCCCTTGGGATGTTACTATGTATTTTGCTTGTGTTTAATCTTTCCTGATTCGAAATCATAATCGATTTTTCGGATTGGTTTCTCAATAGTGTTCGGTCAGAACCCCTTTTTGACTCTGCGCCATTGATTCCACTATTATTAGTGAGGAATAATGGAATAATTCCTTCGTATTTATAGAGATAGGGGACATAATGCACATGGATATAGTAAGTCTCGCTTGGGCTGCTTTAATGGTAGTCTTTACATTTTCCCTTTCACTCGTAGTGTGGGGAAGAAGTGGGCTCTAGAAGTACTACTAATTGAGTTCAGGAATCAAACCGTATCAATTGTTTTATAGATCGTTTTGCAACGCATTTTGAACTATTTAAAATAAAAATATCTGAATTTGGAATCCCATTGGACTCCAATGGAGTAATCTATGATATGAATCATACTCTTTCAATCAAAGAAATATTTCATCGATTCCTGTCTTTGTATTTCGAAAAGAAAGGGATTCAGATGATTGGAAATTTATTCCAACCTAACGAAATTTTCTATTTCAATCAATGGGAATGGGCTCTTACTATCTTTATAGATGGATACTGAGGAAGACCGGACCCTTTTTTTTTGATTTCTTTCCCTCTTTACTGTTCAAAGAAGAAGTCGTTTTGTTAAGTGTATACGCACTTTCTATGAGAAATGAGATAGAGATAGTGGTTGTCTAATTTGAGAAAGGCGATTTATGCTTTATCGACTTATTTCATATCATGGTTCGGGCGTTAAAAATAGGTGAGGTTTCCCCTTCCTTATTAGTAAAAGGAAAGGAATTAGAATCCTAAGATAAGAATTATTTCAGATTGATCGGAACAAATAGATGTAGCAAATTGGGTGTTATGTCAATTCCATACAATATATGGAATTCATATACACATATATGAAGAGAATATTGTAGATTGATCTATAGAAACTTAAGCCTTTATCTTTATTCTAGATTACAACTTTATAGACTAAGTTTATAGACTAAGAGATAGATAGTATGGTAGAAAGATGAATCTTTCTACCATACTATCTATCTCTTAGAAAACTGCCGATTATAGTGCGCTCATTTCATTTAAGTTAAGACGTGAAATTGGAATCCTTTTCATTTGACTTCGTCCATTTTTGATAAGAACTCAGAAGGAAAGTTTCATTCAAATTCATTTGAAAATTCAATTGAATTAATCATTTTGACTGACTGTTTTTACGTAAATGATAAGTAGAAAAGCGGTAGGAACTAGAATGAATAGTGCAGTAGCAATAAATGCAAGAATATTTACTTCCATAATCTCATCGGTTTTTTTACTTCGCAATAACTCGGGATTTAATCCCCTAGAGATGATAAATCTTTCGTCTGTAAATTCAATGAATGAATTACCTCTCGATGATCTTGAATCAGATCAATATCATGAATAACAATATCTGATCTATCAAATCAACCCGTCGTCAAGACTTGAATAGTATAACATAGGAAGTTCTTTTATCCATACCGAATCAAAATTTTGATTCCTGACTCAATCAATCCAAAATTCCTTTATTTATCATCCGTTTCCTTTTTTTTTCTATAACCTACCTTGCGTCTTCCTTGGACAATCATCTGATGAAGGATCATCAGATTGCCTTTCCACTTCGATTAATTACATAGTTCCAAACCTAAACAAACAATAAAAGCGAAATGGAAAAAATAGGAAAGCAAAAAGAAATAAAGACTCCTTTTTGCTTTGGGAATGATGAAAGTATGCCCTTCGACACCCTTTACTAGTTCATAGAAAACTAGTTCATAGAAAAGGAAAAATGAATTGATGTATTTATTGGATCCGTCGGGACTGGCGGGGCTCGAACCCGCAGCTTCCGCCTTGACAGGGCGGTGCTCTAACCAATTGAACTACAATCCCAGGGAAATAAGGGATCTAGCAGAAAATTTGATTCTTTTTTATCTTCGTATGGGGTCTTTCTGAAGGACAAGGGGGTTTATACCATCTCATGGTAGATTGGCGGATTATTGGGCCGAGCTGGATTTGAACCAGCGTAGACATATTGCCAACGAATTTACAGTCCGTCCCCATTAACCGCTCGGGCATCGACCCAGGAAGAATCAATTTTAGGCTTATTGGTAATCCATGATCAACTTCCTTTCGTAGTACCCTACCCCCAGGGGAATTCGAATCCCCGCTGCCTCCTTGAAAGAGAGATGTCCTAAACCACTAGACGATGGGGGCCGACTTGACCAACCGCCCTCATACTATGATCATAGTATCATCAGTTTTTTGAAATTGTCAATATAATGGAATGATCAGATCCGAGGGATCTTTCCGTTTTTCAGAATTGTATAGAATTTTTGGATTCGTCATTCATATTCATGAATCGTTCATTAGAATCGACATTCTCTATATAAATCTAATCTAGTAAGCGGGATCAAGAAGTTATCGAAAATTTTCTTTAAGACTTTAGTTCAAGGGGACATCTTCATCACATGATTCGATGAAATATCTTGAAATTTCTTTTATGTCGAATTGGTAAGTGTACGTGTATGTTATGTATCAATCAAGTGAATTTTGTTTTGATAAGGATCATTAAGGATCATCTCAATAAAAGAAATTAGGGCCGGTCTTGAAACAATTCATTTTACCCTAGACTTGCTAGGCAAATCCATTTGATTATTCAAAAATCAGCTACTAGCCACTATGAGTCTACTGTATATACTTATATATATAATATATGTGCATATAGAGATTTTATCTACATAGTGACTCGTTCGGGAATTAAATCAAATAAGCCCTTTTAACTCAGTGGTAGAGTAACGCCATGGTAAGGCGTAAGTCATCGGTTCAAATCCGATAAGGGGCTTTTCTTTTTTCATAAATTTTTTTTTCATAAAAGTCCAGTCATAGTATTCAGAAAATAGAAATCTTTTTTTTATTTGGAATACAAAAGGAACTAACCAGATAATACGTTATCATTATACTGAGTTAGAGTATAGTAGTTCTAGTTAGAAAGTGGAACATTTGTTCGGTCAATTTTCATTATTATGAATAATCATAAGCCTCCTCTTGAATCGCCAAAGATCCCTATTTTCCATTATACCAAGCAAATCCATTGGAAAGATTCGAAATCAACAAAAGAAAAAGTAAGTGGACCTGACCCATTTAATTATAACTATATCCGCTATTCTGATATTAAAATTCGATAGAGATGAAATTTGAATTAGAACAGTTGACCCACCTCCTTTTTTGAATTTCATTTCTTTGGAC